AGGTAAGATGGCTGAGTGTTGAGGCGTTAGGCTGTAGTCCTTTTTACAGAGGTTCAATTCCTCTTCTTATCGACTCTGTGGTGAAGTTCATGTTGAGTTGCAAACTCATCGATGCGCATTAGAAGTGTGCCGGAGTCTGGTAGACAGAAGCCCGCTGGTCTTAGGCATCTAACTGTTAATTAGAGTTTTATGGGATCGAGGCCCATCTGTCTAGGGAAGGTCCTAGCTTAATTAAAGTATTTGGGTTGCATTCAGAAGATGCAGGTTAATATCCTGCGGACCTTAGCAGAAACTAAGAGGGTCTAACTCTTATTTAAGGCTTTGAAGGCCTTCGGTTTAGCGGTTATCCTAAGTTTCTAAATAGTGGTCAGGATTATGGGGGAGAGTGGTAGTAGTAGGATTGATAGAGAGGCGACAATAGCGGTGAGGACATTTGTTGACTTGTTAATATGTCATTGTTTTATGTGGTTTGTGGAGTTTGGTGGGAGTGTGATTGTTGAGTAGTATGCGAGGCGGAGGTAGAAGAATAATCCTAGCAGGGATAGTATAGAGATGACTGTGGCTACTGTGGTTATTTCTTGTTTTGTAAGTTCTTGGATGGTGAGTCATTTGGGCAGGAATCCTGTGAGAGGTGGAAGTCCTGCTAATGATAGTAGGGTTARTATGAGGGTGGCGTTGAGTATAGGAGTTTTTGTTCATGAGATTATCATTGTTGATAATGTCATGGTTTTGGTTGTATTTAGGGTGATAAATACTGTGGTTGTTATAAGGGAGTATAGGTAGAAGGTTAGTAGGGTAAGTTTTGGGTTGTAGACAATGATAATTGCTATTCAACCCAGGTGGGAGATGGATGAAAAGGCCAGGATTTTTCGAATTTGTGTTTGGTTTAGGCCTATTCATCCACCTAGGGCTGCTGAAGCAAGGGCCATGGTGGTTAGTAGTGTTGGATTAAGGGAGTGGGAAGTTATAAATAGAATAGTAATTGGGGGGAATTTTATTACTGTTGATAGCAGTAGGGCTGTAGTCAAGGATGAGCCTTGAAGTACTTCGGGGAATCAGAAGTGGAATGGGACTAGTCCTAGTTTTATTGCGATTGCAGCTGTTAGTAGTAGACATGAGGTTGGATGGGTTAGTTGGGTGAGATCTCATTGTCCTGTATATCATGCGTTAGTTATGCTTGAGAAGAGGACTAAGGCTGATGCAGCTGCTTGCACCAAGAAATATTTAATTGCAGCTTCGATGGCTCGAGGATGGTGAGATTTTGAGATGAGGGGGATGATAGCGAGGGTGTTGATTTCTAGTCCGGTTCAGGCTATTACTCAGTGGTTGCTTGAAATTGTAATAGTTGTTCCTAGAAAGAGGCTTAGAGTAGTGATTAACTTTGCATGTGGGTTTATTAGTAGGGGAGGGGGTTAAACCATCATTTTCGGGGTATGGGCCCGATAGCTTTGTTAGCTGACCTTACTAGGAAATAATATAAAGGAAGTATGGAGAGTTTTGATCTCTTTTGTGTAGGTTCGATTCCTACTTTTCTAAGGCTTTCTTAGGAAATGAGAGGACTGGTATACCTCTATGTTCACTTTATCATAGTGACCCTTTACGTTCAGGCACATTTCCTTAAGTAAGGAGGGAGGCCTGCGTAGCAGATTGGTAGACTGATATGTCAGAGGCACAGTGCTAATGTTAGTGGTAGGAAGTTTTTTCAGAGCAGGTGCATGAGTTGATCATAGCGGAATCGTGGGTAGGAGGCACGGATTCATAGGAATCCTGAAGAGAGGAATAGGACTTTTGTGGCTAGAACCATGGGAAATAATTCTTGGGAGAGATTTAGTGAGCTTGGGTTTAGGAACAGGATTGCTGTTAGTGTGTTTATTAGTATGATATTCGCGTATTCAGCTAGAAAGAACAGGGCGAATGGTCCAGCAGCGTATTCTACGTTAAAGCCCGACACTAGTTCTGATTCCCCTTCTGTGAGGTCGAATGGGGCACGATTTGTTTCAGCGAGTGTCGAAATATATCACATTATTGCAAGGGGTCATGAGGAGAAAACAAGGTATAATGGCTCTTGTGTGATGGCGAGGGTGTTTAGGGTATAGTTCCCGCTAAGTATGATTACGGATAAGAGGATGATAGCTAGTGTTACTTCGTAGGAAATAGTCTGTGCTACTGCCCGTAGGGCTCCGATTAGAGCGTACTTTGAGTTTGAGGCCCAACCTGATCACAAAATTGAGTAAACTGCTAGGCTAGACATGGCAAGGAGGAAAAGGAGGCCTAAGTTAAGGTCAGTGAGAGAGAAGGGGAGGGGGAGGGGAATTCAAATGGTAAGTGCTAAAAGAAGAGCTAGCATAGGGGTTATGAGGAATAGGAACGGGGAAGAGGTAGATGGGCGGATTGGTTCTTTGGTGAATAGTTTAATTCCATCGGCCACAGGTTGCAATAGTCCGAAAGGCCCTACGATGTTTGGACCTTTTCGGGCTTGCATGTAACTTAAGATTTTTCGTTCTACTAGGGTTAGAAATGCTACGGCAATTAGGATTGGGATTACATAGGATAGGGACATGATAAGGTAGGCTAGGGTAGGGAGGTGGGTCATATATATGGGGCTAGGGAGAGGATTTGAACCTCTGGGTAAAGGGCTTAAGCCTTTTGCATTTACCAAGCTCTGCCACGCTAGCTGGCCCCTTTTCTAGGGGATTGGTGGTGGGTGGTCCTTTGGTAATTTAGTTGGGTGCATTACTTGGGGATGAGGTGTGCTTGTAGTATTGACCCCACTTTCTCGGTCCTTTCGTACTGGAGAAAGTCTGTCATAGATAGAAACCGACCTGGATTGCTCCGGTCTGAACTCAGATCACGTAGGACTGTTAATCGTTGAACAAACGAACCCTTAATAGCGGCTACACCATTAGGATGTCCTGATCCAACATCGAGGTCGTAAACCCCCTCGTCGATGTGGGCTCTTAGAGGGGATTGCGCTGTTATCCCTGGGGTAGCTTGGTCCATTGGTCAGTAATACTGGGTCTGGTTACTATTAGTACGTTGAGAGGTTGTTCTCAGTTAAGAGAGGTGGTCTTATTTTTGGAGGATTTGTTTTTCTCCAAGGTCGCCCCAACCGAAAAATACAAGCCAGTATTCGGGTAAAGGTGGGCCTGATAGGTTTGGGTTTGTATGCAGTGGCTGTTGATTTTTAAGTTCCACAGGGTCTTCTCGTCTTATGTTAGTATTCCTGCTTTTGCACGGGAAGATCAATTTCACTGATTATCTGTAGGAGACAGGTAAGACCTCGTTTAGCCATTCATACAGGTCTCGATTTATGGGACAATTGATTGCGCTACCTTCGCACGGTTAGGATACCGCGGCCGTTAAACGTCATGTCACTGGGCAGGCATCACCTTCAATACTTGATGGGCTGAAGGCTATGTTTTTGGTAAACAGTCGGGCCTTGGGTTTGCCTAGTTCCTTTTACAGATTTTAATCTTTCTAATAGGCGCTCCTTCGTCGGGGTAACAGGGTGGGCTTAATATCTTGATCTTGTTGGAATTAAGATATTGGTTTGTTATCTGTTAATGATGTGAGTGTAAGTTTGCGCTTAAGAGGGGTGAACCCTGGTTACTCATTTTAGCATTAATGCTCCTATTAATATAGGTTGACCTGTTAGTAGGAAGGGAGTCATGTTGTTATTGGATTTTTTTATGTGTAGAGCTTTGACGCATTCTTTGTTGGTGGCTGCTTGAGGGCCTACAGTCTGGGGACGGTTAGGTGATTTATCCGCTGATGGAGGTTGTTTTCTTTTTTAAAGGGGCTGTACCCCCTTTAAATTGTTCTTGATCTGCTTCATGGGGGTTAAGGTTAGGTGTCCGGGGAGAGAGATCAGGAGAGAACTGAGATTCATTTCACAGGTAACCAGCTATCACCCAGCTCGGTTGGCTTATCACCTCTACTAGCAAGTCATCCCACTCTTTTGCAACAGAGACGGGTTCGCTCATGGGTAGCTGCTTGCAAGTAGCTCGCTTGGGTTTCGGGATGACAAGCTTAAATTCATTTTGCTTGGTTATTCTTGCTAGACCATGATGCAAAAGGTACAAGGGCTTATCTTTGCTGTTTGTTGCTTGATTTTTCATTGTTATTTCATCTTTCCCTTACGGTACAGAGTCTCTATCGCGCCAGAAGGATCTTTTCTATCGCCCATACTAGGATTGGAAAATGTTTTAGTTAGGTGGTAGGATGGGGTTTTGTTGCGGTTAGGTTGTGTGGTGTGATTGGGCTAGAGTGGGCTTCAAGGCGATCTGGTGTGTATCAGATATCTTTCAGGTGTAAGCTGAATGCTTTCATTTTATAGCTACGCCTTGGTGTGCTAAGTGCACCTTCCGGTACACTTACCTTGTTACGACTTACCTCATCTTCAGCCGTAAGGCTTATTAGTTATAAAAGTTGGTGGCTTGTGAGGAGGGTGACGGGCGGTATGTACGTGCCCCAGGGCCAACTTAAAGGGGGCCCTATTGTCCCCCTTTACTGCTAAATCCGCCTTCCGGGGGTTATTTCATACCCTCTTTCGTAGGTTTTCTATTGTAGAAAATGTAGCCCATTTCTTCCACCCCATGGGCTATACCTTGACCTGTCTTGTTAGTGGGTTGGGCTATTGTGCTCACTGTTGGGCTCTCAGGGGAGGTGAGCTGGCGACGGCGGTATGTAGGCTGCTCTGGCAAGAGGTGGTCGGGTGAATCGTGGGTTATCGATTATAGAACAGGCTCCTCTAGGTGGGTTTGGGACACCGCCAAGTCCTTAGAGTTTTAAGCGTTTGTGCTCGTAGTTCCCAGGCGGATGCTTTGGTACGGTAAGCATCAGGATTTAGGGCTAGGCATAATGGGGTATCTAATCCCAGTTTGTGCCCTAGCTTTCGTGGAGTTGAATCAGTCAGGAGTGCTAGGACCACCTTAGAGGCGGGCTTAAGTGCACCTTGAGCTTATGACAGCATAGTTGCATTTCGGTCCTAGTTACTGTGACATTGTAGTGCCACTCTTTACGCCGCATACAGTTAATTTGGGTCTCTTGTGTGACCGCGGTGGCTGGCACAAGATTTACCAACCCTAGGGTTGCTATGACTAAGTCAAGCTTGCGCTTATTGCTTAATGTTAACTACTGCTGAGTACCCGTGGGGGTGTGGCCGAGCAAGGCGTCTTGGGCTACAGCTATGGGTGTGCCTGATACCTGCTCCTCTCCCCTGTTAGAGTTAATAGCTAATAAGGGGCTAAGGGCATTTGCACTGGGGCGCGGATACTTGCATGTATATGTCTAGCAAGAATTAACGGTAAGGTTAGGACTAAGTCTTTTGTCCCCAGGTACGTGTAGTAACCATCTTGGCATCTTCAGTGCCATGCTTTAGCTGATAAGCTATAGGGACTTTTATGTTTGTTGTTGTTTGTTGTTGTTTGTTGTTGTTTGTTGTTGTTTGTTGTTGTTTGTTGTTGTTTGTTGTTTTTAGGGAAGTTTCTTTTATAGTCTGGAGAATGTTGTTTGAATATACGAATGTAAAGTTGTGTTTATGGTTTTTAATGGAATTTCTCTGTTGTTGGATATATATCAACAGTGATGATAAAACGTGATGAAAATTCGTTCCAAAATACAGTTCATTTTTCAGTTAGAATCTTCTAGTTTTGTTTAGAAAGTTAGAGGAAATGAAAAATGATAAATCATGTCCAACAAGCATTCACTAAATAACAACATGAATAAGAGTTTGAGGACACACCATAACCAGATGTAAAACAAAGTGCATCAGTGCAAAAATGATTCCCCATACACTTCAACCGTCTCATTCAGTTACTCCTGAGGACTACGATCCGGACGCCGACCATGGAAAGTCCAAGCTTAGATTGTATTTACCTGGGTGCGCTGGGAGGGTCACCTGAAGATCCCAGAAAAAAAAAAGGAACCAAAGGTGCCAAAACGGTCGGATGTCGCGATCACGGGTGAGATGGTGATATATAGCCGACCAGATGTATCGGTGAAGTACAAGTTGAGAGGATTAACCTAGTCATGGCCCTGACCGAGGAACCAGAGGCGCAAAAGAGCAAGATGGGCTAGGGGTGTAGGGGGAAAGAATGGTCCTGAAGCTAGTAGCGTAGGATCTTTCGTACACCGGGTTGCTGATTTCACGTGAGGAGCTCGATTAATAAATCACCTGGCACGAGCTTTGTGTACTTCAGGAGATTTTGGAGGGTGATGCTTTTAACCCATTCAAAGGTGCAGACAAGCACTGCCGTATAAGGGAAGAAGTTTATGTATAAGCTGGCAGTATGATGGTATTAGTACGGATATTGTTAAAGGATTTTAGGAACTATTGGGTGGGAGGTCCTCTGGAAGAGGGGGTGTGGAAAATCATGGTTATGTCTGTTCGTATATTAATGGTTTTTGAAGCATGAAATGTATGTGTTATGGGGGTAGTAATTTAATGTAAGCCCGTACATGAGCGGGGGGGTAAGGGGGGGGGGGGAAAGGAAAAGKGATGTTTCTGTAGTTGAAATTTGATAACAGTGGCTTTTCAGGCCACAGATCTTGGAAAAAGCCAAGCAGAAACTGCTATGACTTATTTTGTACTTTTTATGGCTTTGTGTTTTGTGTTGGGGGGTTTGGCAGTGGCATCTAATCCTTCTCCTTATTATGGGGTAGTTGGTTTGGTGTTAGCTTCTGTTGCTGGGTGTGGGTGGTTGCTGAGTTTGGGGGTCTCTTTTGTATCGCTGGTATTATTTATGGTGTATTTAGGGGGGATGTTGGTAGTTTTTGTCTATTCAGTTTCTTTGGCAGCAGATCCTTTTCCGGAAGCTTGAGGGGACTGGCAGGTTGTTGGGTATGGGGYAGGACTTGTTTTGGTGCTTGGTGTAGGGATAGTTGTAGGGGGATTTGTTGGGTGTTGGGGTCCGGGGGTAAGTACTGTTGATAGTGGGGGTATGTTTTCTGTTCGGTTGGATTTTAGTGGGGTGGCAATGTTTTATTCGTGGGGGGTTGGAATGTTTTTGGTAGCGGGTTGGGGGCTGTTGTTGACTTTGTTTGTTGTGTTAGAGTTGGTACGTGGGTTGTCTCGTGGGGCCATTCGGGCAGTTTAGGGGGAAAGAAAGTGTTTTTCAGAGAATAGTTTAGTGTAAAATACCAACTTTGGGAGTTGGAGATAGAGGTTTAAGTCCTCTTTTTCTGAGGTTGGTGGTGGAAACTCTAAGAAGGGGTGTAGTCTTCAGTCTTTGGCTTACAAGACCAATGTTTTTTATAAACTATTAGAGTGTTTTAGTAGTTGAGTATTTTGTTTTCTAAGGTCCCGATGGCAGGGAATAGGAGTAGTAGGATGGTGAAGTAGGTGAGGGAGGCTAGTTGTCCAATGATGATGAATGGATGTTCTACGGGTTGGCTGCCCACTCATGTTAGGATAAGGAGGTTGGTGACTAAGGTTCAGAATAGGATTTGTGAGAGTGGGCGGAAGGTTATTGTACGCTGTTTGGATTTGTGAAGGAGGGGGATTAGGAATAGAACTAGTACTGAGGCGGCTAAGGCTAGGACACCTCCTAGTTTGTTGGGGATTGAGCGTAGGATGGCGTATGCAAATAGGAAGTATCACTCGGGTTTGATATGTGGGGGTGTAACTAGTGGGTTTGCTGGGGTGAAGTTCTCTGGGTCACCTAGTAGGTTGGGTGAGAATAGGGCGAGGGTTGCTAATGGAAGGAATATGATAATGAACCCTAGGATATCTTTTAGTGTGAAGTAGGGGTGGAATGGGATTTTGTCGCAATTTGAGACAATTCCTAGTGGATTGTTTGATCCGGATTCGTGGAGGAAGGTGGGGTGAAGGACGATGAGTTTTGGTCTTCTTTTTTAATGGAATTTCTCTGTTGTTGGATATATATCAACAGTGATGATAAAACGTGATGAAAATTCGTTCCAAAATACAGTTCATTTTTCAGTTAGAATCTTCTAGTTTTGTTTAGAAAGTTAGAGGAAATGAAAAATGATAAATCATGTCCAACAAGCATTCACTAAATAACAACATGAATAAGAGTTTGAGGACACACCATAACCAGATGTAAAACAAAGTGCATCAGTGCAAAAATGATTCCCCATACACTTCAACCGTCTCATTCAGTTACTCCTGAGGACTACGATCCGGACGCCGACCATGGAAAGTCCAAGCTTAGATTGTATTTACCTGGGTGCGCTGGGAGGGTCACCTGAAGATCCCAGAAAAAAAAAAGGAACCAAAGGTGCCAAAACGGTCGGATGTCGCGATCACGGGTGAGATGGTGATATATAGCCGACCAGATGTATCGGTGAAGTACAAGTTGAGAGGATTAACCTAGTCATGGCCCTGACCGAGGAACCAGAGGCGCAAAAGAGCAAGATGGGCTAGGGGTGTAGGGGGAAAGAATGGTCCTGAAGCTAGTAGCGTAGGATCTTTCGTACACCGGGTTGCTGATTTCACGTGAGGAGCTCGATTAATAAATCACCTGGCACGAGCTTTGTGTACTTCAGGAGATTTTGGAGGGTGATGCTTTTAACCCATTCAAAGGTGCAGACAAGCACTGCCGTATAAGGGAAGAAGTTTATGTATAAGCTAACAGGTAAATGGTATTAGTACGGATATTGTTAAAGGATTTTAGGAACTATTGGGTGGAAGGTCCTCTGGAAGAGGGGATGGGTTTTGGAAGGGTGTCGTCCGTTTGGATATTAATGGATATTGAACATGAATTGTGGTGTCTAGTGGGGTGGAAGGATGAATGCAATGCAATACATAGAAATCGAGAGAAAAATGCATGAAATTATGTGGTGGGGGGGTAGGGGGGGGGGGGGAAAGGAAAAGTGATGTTTCTGTAGTTGAAATTTGATAACAGTGGCTTTTCAGGCCACAGATCTTGGAAAAAGCCAAGCAGAAACTGCTATGACTTATTTTGTACTTTTTATGGCTTTGTGTTTTGTGTTGGGGGGTTTGGCAGTGGCATCTAATCCTTCTCCTTATTATGGGGTAGTTGGTTTGGTGTTAGCTTCTGTTGCTGGGTGTGGGTGGTTGCTGAGTTTGGGGGTCTCTTTTGTATCGCTGGTATTATTTATGGTGTATTTAGGGGGGATGTTGGTAGTTTTTGTCTATTCAGTTTCTTTGGCAGCAGATCCTTTTCCGGAAGCTTGAGGGGACTGGCAGGTTGTTGGGTATGGGGYAGGACTTGTTTTGGTGCTTGGTGTAGGGATAGTTGTAGGGGGATTTGTTGGGTGTTGGGGTCCGGGGGTAAGTACTGTTGATAGTGGGGGTATGTTTTCTGTTCGGTTGGATTTTAGTGGGGTGGCAATGTTTTATTCGTGGGGGGTTGGAATGTTTTTGGTAGCGGGTTGGGGGCTGTTGTTGACTTTGTTTGTTGTGTTAGAGTTGGTACGTGGGTTGTCTCGTGGGGCCATTCGGGCAGTTTAGGGGGAAAGAAAGTGTTTTTCAGAGAATAGTTTAGTGTAAAATACCAACTTTGGGAGTTGGAGATAGAGGTTTAAGTCCTCTTTTTCTGAGGTTGGTGGTGGAAACTCTAAGAAGGGGTGTAGTCTTCAGTCTTTGGCTTACAAGACCAATGTTTTTTATAAACTATTAGAGTGTTTTAGTAGTTGAGTATTTTGTTTTCTAAGGTCCCGATGGCAGGGAATAGGAGTAGTAGGATGGTGAAGTAGGTGAGGGAGGCTAGTTGTCCAATGATGATGAATGGATGTTCTACGGGTTGGCTGCCCACTCATGTTAGGATAAGGAGGTTGGTGACTAAGGTTCAGAATAGGATTTGTGAGAGTGGGCGGAAGGTTATTGTACGCTGTTTGGATTTGTGAAGGAGGGGGATTAGGAATAGAACTAGTACTGAGGCGGCTAAGGCTAGGACACCTCCTAGTTTGTTGGGGATTGAGCGTAGGATGGCGTATGCAAATAGGAAGTATCACTCGGGTTTGATATGTGGGGGTGTAACTAGTGGGTTTGCTGGGGTGAAGTTCTCTGGGTCACCTAGTAGGTTGGGTGAGAATAGGGCGAGGGTTGCTAATGGAAGGAATATGATAATGAACCCTAGGATATCTTTTAGTGTGAAGTAGGGGTGGAATGGGATTTTGTCGCAATTTGAGACAATTCCTAGTGGATTGTTTGATCCGGATTCGTGGAGGAAGGTGAGGTGGATTAGGGTGAGACCTGCAATTATGAATGGGAGAAGGAAGTGGAGGGCGAAAAATCGAGTTAGTGTTGGGTTGTCTACTGAGAAACCACCTCAGGCCCATTCTACAAGGGTTTGGCCGATGTAGGGGATTGCCGAGAATAGGTTGGTAATGACTGTAGCCCCTCAAAATGATATTTGTCCTCATGGTAGGACATATCCTACGAAGGCAGTTGCTATTAGGGTCAGTAAGAGGATAACGCCAGTGTTTCAGGTTTCTTTGTGTAGGTATGAGCCGTAGTAAAATCCTCGTCCGATGTGTAGGTAGATGCAGATGAAGAAAAATGAGGCTCCATTTGCATGGAGGTTTCGGATTAGTCAACCATATTGGACGTTTCGGCATGTGTGAGCAACGGATGTGAAGGCTAAGGTTGTGTCTGCGGTGTAGTGTATTGCTAGTAGTAGGCCTGTTAGGATTTGCGTCAGTAGGCAGATACCTAGTAGAGATCCAAAGTTTCATCAGGCAGAGATGTTCGGTGGAGTGGGTAGGTCAATTAGGGAGTTATTAATTATTTTGAGAAGTGGGTGTGATTTTCGGAGGTTTGGGGCCATTGGGGTAGTAGGTCTATGTGTTAGTAGGATGATGAGGATAGATAAGGCAAATGAGCTTAGGTAGGTTTTGATCAATCCAGAATGGAGGGTGGTTGAGGTTTTGGTTGCTATGAGTTGGAGATTAGCAATTCCTTCTGGACCTATTTTTTTATACCAGGATAGATCGATTAGGTGGGAGGCAACTTTTTGTCCGCTGTTTAGGAGGTTTGTGGAGATGAAGCGATGTGATAGGGGGTTGAAGTATCCTAGTGAGGAGGAGAAGTTTATGAGGGGGTTCTGTTTTGGTTGGGTTAGGGTATGGGTTATGTTTGAGAGTTCCAGGGCTAGGATGATGCCGAAGATTGTAAGGATGAGAGCGGCAGTTTTTGTGAGTAGTGGTATGGTTATTGGGGGAGTTTTTGTTGGGGGAATGAAGGATGTGATGAGTAGACCGGCTGTGATGCTGCCCAGGGCTAGGCGAATGATTGGGTTGGTGATTGTTTGGTTGTTTTCGTTTATTGGAATAACTGTGGCTGTTCGGATATGTCCTGTTTGAACTAGTAATGTTATGCGTAGGGTATAGGTTGCGGTGAACGATGTAGCTAGGAGGGTTAGGAGGAGGGCCCATGTGTTTAGGTATGAGGTGTTTATGCTTTCGATAATTAAGTCTTTTGAGTAGAATCCAGCTAGAAAGGGGGTTCCTATTAGGGCTAGGTTGCCGATGGTCAGGCAGGAGGTAGTTGTTGGGAGTATTTTTTGTAGGCCACCTATTTTTCGGATGTCTTGTTCTCCGTTTAAGCTGTGGATGATTGATCCTGAGCAGAGGAATAGTATGGCTTTGAAGAAGGCATGTGTTGAGATGTGTAGAAATGCAAGTTGTGGAAGATTGAGCCCAATGGTTACTATTATCAGACCTAGTTGGCTTGATGTGGAGAAGGCGATAATTTTTTTGATGTCATTTTGTGTAATCGCACAGGTAGCGGCGAATAGTGTGGATAGTGCTCCTAGGCAAAGGCATATAGTGAGGGCAGTTTGGTTGTTGGAGAGTATGGGGTGAGTGCGGATGAGCAGGAAGATTCCGGCTACTACTATGGTGCTAGAGTGGAGTAGGGCGGAGACTGGGGTTGGACCTTCTATGGCAGCAGGTAGTCATGGATGGAGGCCAAATTGGGCTGATTTTCCTGTAGCTGCTAGGATTAGACCTAGAAGGGGGAGTGTTGGGGTTTGAGTAGCAGTGAAGGCTTGTTGTACTTCTCAGGTGTTTGTGGATGAGGCAAGTCATGCTATACTTAGGATAAGACCAATGTCTCCGATTCGGTTGTAGAGTACGGCTTGGAGGGCGGCTGTGTTGGCTTCTGCTCGTCCTTGTCATCAGCCGATGAGTAGGAATGATATGATTCCGACTCCCTCCCATCCAATGAAAAGGAGAAATAGATTGTTAGCAATGGTTAAGGTTAGTATGGCAATTAGAAATAATAGGAGGTAGTAGAAGAATTTTGTAATGTACGGTTCTGAGGCTATGTATCAGGATGCGAATTGTAGGATGGACCATGTTACGAATAGTGCGATAGGGAAGAATATTAGAGAGTATTGGTCCATTTTGAGGCTAATGGGGATTTTAAAATTCGTGATGAATTTTCATTCTCAGCTAGAGATAATGCTTTCTATGCCCGAATGTATGAATAAGGTCATTGGTACGAGGCTGGTTAGGAAGGCAGTTTTGACTGTGCGGGTGATGGTGGTGGGGGAATTTTGGAGGTTTTTGGATAAAAGGGGAAGTAGGATTGGTATTAGGATAATTGTTAGTGTCAGTATTATAAAGGTGTTAAGGATTAGTGCAGTTTCCATTACTTTTACTTGGATTTGCACCAAGATGAGTGGTTCCTAAGACCAATGGATTACTGTTATCCTTTAAAAGTAAGGGGGCTGAGGTTTTAAACTCAGATGCAAGAATTAGCAGTTCTTGTTGGTTGAACCACCCCTCGGCAGGTAAGAAGGGTTTAACTTCTATTTTTAGAATCACAGTCTAATGTTTGGGTTAAAACTATACTTGCATGAGGGGATTCCTGAGATTAGTTCTGGTTTTAGGATTAGGAGGAGTAGAGGGATAATGTGGAGGGTTATTAGAAGGTGTTCTCGTGTGTTTGAGTTTTGGATGGATGTGATGTGGGTAGGGAGTGTTCCTCGTTGGGTTGTTAGTAGTATGGATAAGGTGTAGGAGGCAGTTAGTAGGGTTGCGATTCCGGTGAGGATGATTGTGAAGGAGGATCAATTGAATAGTGCGATTATGATTGTTAGTTCTGCTATTAGGTTTGTGGTTGGGGGTAGTGCTATGTTTGTTAGGTTAGCTAGGAGTCATCATGTGGCTATGAGTGGGAGTAGGGGTTGTAGACCGCGAGTTAGGAGAAGAATGCGGCTGTGTGTGCGTTCGTAGTTTGTGTTAGCTAGGCAGAATAGTATTGAGGAGGTTAGCCCATGAGAAATTATAAGGACTATAGCCCCTGAAAATGATCAGTGGGTTTGGATTATGCTTGCAGCAATAACAAGGCCTATGTGGCTTACAGAGGAATAGGCGATGAGTGATTTGAGGTCAGTTTGGCGCAGGCAGATTGAGCTGGTTATTAATGCACCTCATAGGGCTAATGTTAGGAAGGGGTAGTATAGATTATTTGAGGTGGGTGCTATGAGTAAGGTGAGTCGTATGATTCCGTAGCCGCCCAGTTTTAGGAGTAGGGCGGCTAGTAGTATAGATCCAGCGATTGGAGCTTCGACATGAGCTTTGGGTAGTCATAGGTGAAGACCGTATAGAGGGGCTTTTACCATGAATGCTATTAGTAGGGCTGTGCTTGATAGGATGTTAGCTCAAGAGGAAGTGAGTACGGGGTGAGTTAGTTTTAGGATTATGAGATGTAGGGTGCCTGTTTGTGTATGTAGGTGGAGAATAGCAACTAAGAGTGGGAGTGAGCTGATTAGGGTGTAGAATAGTAGGTAAATACCAGCGCTTAGGCGTTCTGGTTGGTTTCCTCATCGGGTGATAAGGATTAAGGTGGGGATTAGTGTTGCCTCAAATGAGATGTAAAATAGTATGAGTTCTGTAGTTGAGAAGGCTAGGATAATGAACGGTTGGATTAGAATTAAGGATACGATAAAGGTTCGTTTTCGTACTAGCGGTTCGTGTTGAAGGTGGTTTTGGCTTGCTATCATTATAAGAGGGAGCAGTCAGCAAGATAGTACTAGTAGGGGGGATGAAATTTGGTCGATACCAGTTCATTGGGTTAGGTTTTTATAGGGGTAGTATGATGGAGTGAGTCATTGTAGGCTGAGGAAGGCAATTAGTAGGCTGTGCGAGGTTGTATTTAGTCATAAGAATTTGGGGGGCGATAGGAGGGCTGTTGGGAGGAGTATGATTGTAGGGAGGATGATTTTTAACATTGTAGTAGGTTTAGGTTGTGTAGGTGGTCGGATCCGTGGGTTCGTGTGGATGCCACTAGTATTGCTAGGCCCGTACCCGCTTCACAGGCTGAGAATGCTAATATGAGTACTGGTACTAGGGTGGATGATGTTGTTTGGTTTTCAATTGGTCAGAGTGATAAAGCGACATATATGGATAGTATCATGCTTTCTAGACATAGAAGGGCAGAAATTAGGTGCGTTCGATGGAAGGCTAGTCCTAAGCTGCTCAATGTGAAAGCTGAATAGAAGCTTAGGTGTGTGAGTGACATGAAGAAAGTCATAGGGTTAGACTATGATCTGTTGAGTCGAAATCAACTGTCCTGGTTGGACTAACTTTCTGTATTTATTCTGCTCATTCTAGGCCGCCTTGTGTTCATTCGTAGATTAGTCCTAGCGTGAGTAGAGCAATGATGACAGAGGCTCAAGTTAGAGTGGTAGAGGGGGATTGGAGTTGTACAGCTCATGGAAGTGGAAGTAGGAGTGCAATTTCTAGGTCGAATAGTAAAAATAGGATTGCTACTGAGGAAGAAACGGATGGAGAAGGGGAGTCGAGCAGATCCAAGTGGGTCGAATCCACATTCGTATGGGGATAGTTTTTCTGGGTCCGGGTTTGTTTGGGCTAATCAAAAGTTTAATGTAGTGAGGATGATGCTTAGAGTAAGGGATAGGGTGAGTATGAACGTGATTATGTTGATTGCTCTTCTCTGGGGTTTTACCAGATTTTAGAGATTGGAAGTCAATTGTAATTAGTATACTAGAAGAGCAAGATCCTCATCAGTAGATAGTTATGTAGAGGAATAATCAGATGACGTCTACGAAATGTCAGTATCATGCTGCTGCTTCGAATCCGAAGTGGTGGTTGGATGTGAAGTGGAATTTAATTAGGCGTAGTAGGCATACTGACAAGAATGAGGATCCAATGATGACGTGTAGTCCGTGGAATCCTGTAGCAACAAAGAAGGTTGATCCGTATACACCGTCAGCGATTGAGAATGGTGCTTCGTAGTATTCTATTGCTTGGAGTGCTGTGAAGTAGAATCCTAGTAAGATTGTTATTGTTAGTGCATGGATTGCTTGTTTTCGATTGCTTTCTGTAATGCTATGGTGCGCTCATGTTACTGTGACGCCTGAAGCCAGGAGGATGGCGGTGTTTAGTAGGGGGACTTCTAGGGGATTGAGGGGTTTGACTCCTGTAGGGGGTCATTGTCCTCCTAGCTCTGGGGTTGGGACTAGGCTGGAGTGGAAGAATGCTCAGAAAAAGCCGAGGAAAAAGAATGCCTCGGATGTAATGAATAGGATTATTCCGTATCGTAGGCCTTTTTGGACTGTAGGTGTATGATGTCCTTGGAATGTGCTTTCTCGCACAATGTCTCGTCATCATTGTAGTATGACTAAGAATATGGAGAGTAGGCCGAGGATGAGTAGTTGAGATGAGTTGTAGTGGAATCATATGATTAATCCTGAGGTGGTAAGTAGAGCGGCTGCTGCTCCAAAAATAGGTCAGGGGCTTGGGTCGACTATGTGGTAGGAGTGTGCTTGGTGTGCCATTAGATGTTTTCTTGTAAGTATAGGCTGAGTAGTAAGACGAAGACGTATGCTTGGATTATGGCGACAGCTACTTCTAGAATAGTTAGTAGGAGTAGGATTAGTGCAGTTAGGACGGATACAGTGGGGATGATTGGGAGTAGGGCAGTGGTGGCTGTGGAGATAAGTTGAATTAATAGATGGCCTGCGGTGAGGTTTGCTGTTAGTCGAACACCTAGAGCTAAGGGTCGAATGAGTAGGCTGGTAGTTTCGATTAGAATTAGGGCAGGGATTAGGGGTGTGGGGGTGCCTTCAGGGAGGAGGTGTCCTAGAGAGGCTGAGGGTTGGTTTCGTAAGCCTGTGAGTAATGTAGCAAGCCAGAGTGGGAAGGCTAGTGCTATATTTATAGATAGTTGGGTGGTTGGGGTAAAAGTGTACGGTAATAGGCCTAGTAAGTTGATTATGAGTAGAAATATTATTAATGAGGTTAGGATTAGGGCTCATTTGTGTCCTGCTTTGTTTAGGGGTATTATTAGTTGCTTAGTAATTAGATGGAGGAGTCAGAGTTGTAAGGTAGAAAGACGGTTAGTGATTCATCGGCTACCAGGGGTGGGGAATAATAGGGCGGGGAATAGTATGGAGAGTAGGATTAGTGGAATTCCTAGTAGGCATGGGCTTGTGAATTGGTCGAAGAAGCTTAGGTTCATGGTCAGGTTCAGGGGGTGATTTTGGTAGTTATGGGGGTTTTGTTAGAGTTGGAGGGAGGGTTAGTTGAGGTAAATGATAATAGTTTTGGTTGGATTGTCAGGGTGAAGATTAGTCATGCTGCTAGTATGATAAGGAATCATGGGTTGGGATTGAGTTGTGGCATTCCATTAAGGAGGGGTGGTGGTCCTCTTTCTCTAGCTTAAAAGGCTAGTGCTGGTACATAGCTTCTTAATGATTAGGATGATAGTAGTGAAGATCAGCTCTCGAAGTGAGTTAGGGGGGTTGATTCTACTACAATTGGTATGTAGCTGTGGTTAGCCCCACAGATTTCAGAGCATTGGCCGTAGAAGATTCCTGGTCGGGTAGTGATGAATGATGTTTGGTTTAATCGTCCTGGGATTGCATCGGTTTTTACTCCTAGGGTGGGAATGGCTCAGGAGTGGAGTACGTCGTCAGCGGTAACGATGATGCGGATGGGAGATTCTATGGGGACAACAACACGGTGGTCAACTTCTAAAAGTCGGAAGTGACCTAGCGGAAGGTCTGAGGTTGGAATTATGTATGAGTCGAATGAGAGGTCTTTGAAATCTGTGTATTCGTAGCTTCAGTATCATTGGTGACCGATGGCTTTTAGGGTCAGGTCAGGTTCATCAATTTCGTCTATTATGTAAAGGATTTGCAGGGATGGGAGGGCGAGTAGGATAAGAACGATAGCTGGGAGAATTGTTCAAATTAGTTCAACTTCTTGTGCGTCTACAGTGTTTGATGATAGTTTTTCTATAAGTATAAGTGCTAATAGGTAGAGTACTAGGCTGCAGATTGCTAATGCTACTATTAGGGCGTGGTCGTGGAATTCGACGAGTTCTTCTATGATAGGGGAGGAAGCATCTTGAAAGCCGAATTGTGAGTGATTGGCCATGTGAGAGGTACAGGGTTTTCACCTGTGATTTAGGCTTGACAAGGCTATGTAATTGGTTTACTAACGTCTCATAAGAAAGAAGCATGAGTGGTTTAATGCGGTTGGCTTGAAACCAGCATATGAGGGTTCGATTCCTTCCTTTCTTGGATTTGAACAAAGGCGGGCTCTTCGAAGGTGTGGTATGGAGGTGGGCAGCCGTGAATTCATTCAATGTTGGTGGTAGTTAGCTCTGGTTGAAGGACCTTTCGTTTTGATGCAAAGGCTTCTCAGATGATGAATATTAATATAATTACGGCTGTCATTGAAATAAGTGAGCCGATGGAGGATATGGTGTTTCATAGAGTATATGCGTCTGGGTAATCTGAGTATCGTCGTGGCATGCCGGCTAGGCCTAGGAAGTGCTGTGGAAAGAAGGTTAAGTTGACTCCTGTAAATATTACTCCGAAATGGGCCTTAGTTCATGAGGGGTGGAGGGTGTATCCTGTTAGTAGGGGGAATCAGTGGGTGAATCCTGCTAGGATGGCGAAGACTGCACCCATTGAGAGGACGTAATGGAAATGAGCGACTACGTAATATGTATCATGTAGGGCGATGTCTAGTGAAGAGTTCGCTAGGACAATTCCTGTGAGGCCTCCGATAGTAAATAGGAAGATGAAGCCGAGTGCTCATAGTATTGGGGGGTCTCATTTGATAGTTCCTCCATGCAGGGTGGCTAGTCAGCTAAATACTTTAATGCCAGTGGGAATGGCGATGATTATGGTGGCGGATGTAAAGTAGGCTCGGGTGTCTACGTCTATGCCTACTGTAAACATATGGTGTGCTCATACAATGAAACCTAGGAATCCGATGGATAGTATGGCTCATACTATTCCTATGTAGCCGAATGGTTCTTTTTTTCCTGCATAATATGTTACGACATGTGAGATGATTCCAAAACCAGGGAGGATTAGAATATATACTTCTGGATGTCCGAAGAATCAGAAAAGGTGTTGGTATAGTACTGGGTCACCTCCTCCGGCAGGGTCGAAGAATGTAGTGTTTAGGTTTCGGTCTGTTAGTAGTATGGTAATGCCGGCTGCGAGTACTGGAAGTGAGAGCAGTAGTAGGACGGCGGTGATAAGCACTGATCATACAAATAAGGGGGTTTGATACTGTGAAAGGGCTGGGGGTTTTATATTAATGGCAGTTGTGATGAAGTTGATGGCCCCTAGGATGGAGGAAACACCTGCTAGGTGGAGGGAGAAGATTGCTAGGTCTACTGAGGCTCCGGCATGGGCTAGATTACCAGCTAAGGGGGGATACACGGTTCATCCGGTCCCAGCTCCAGCTTCTACTGTGGAGGAGGCTAAGAGGAGTAAGAATGAGGGGGGTAGTAGTCAGAAGCTTATGTTGTTTATGCGTGGGAATGCTATGTCGGGGGCACCGATTATGAGGGGCACTAGTCAATTTCCGAAGCCGCCGATTATGATTGGCATTACTATGAAGAAGATTATTACGAAAGCGTGTGCGGTGACGATTACATTGTAAATTTGGTCGTCTCCTAGGAGGGTCCCTGGTTGGCCTAGTTCTGCACGGATTAGTAGGCTAAGGGCGGTACCAACTATACCGGCTCATGCGCCGAAGATTAGGTATAGGGTACCAATGTCTTTGTGGTTTGTTGAAAATAGTCATCGGTTGATGAATGTCAC